GGAAGAAAGGGTGGAAAAAGAAAAAACTTATGAAAAAATAAAGGAAACCAAACAAAAAAAAGATAAAAGGGTTACAAAATATAAGAAAAGATAAGACGAAATACGACCGCCACCGATATATTTTGTTCCTTCTGCTGCAAAGAAATTACTGATACCAATTCCATTCGGAATTGCATCAATTACTTTTTTTTCAAAGGAAGAAATTAATTGAGATAATCCCCGTATTGGGGAAATAAAAGCTGCTTGATAAAACATATCAATATAAGCACGATTATACACCCACTCATATAGTACGTTTAAAAGGCTTTCCCAAAAACGACTCTTGACACATTTTTTTATAAAAAAATTTATTAAGTCTAAATTTTGGAAAGACGAATAAATAGGTTTATAAAAAAAGCACGCTACAACTATTCCAAAATAAGCTATACTGATCGAGGAAATTGCATTTTGAAAAAATTCAAAAAAATCTGGCGAATCTTTTGACGTTTGATGTAAAAGGTTAATAGACGGAGATAGCCATTTGGATAAGATATCAAAATAAAATCCTTTTTTATTAATATTAAAAGGGATTCCTACAAATCCAACAAACAAGGTGAATAGTACTAATATAAGTAAAGGAAATAATATAGTGGTATCCGATTCACAAGGATAGGAAAAATAGGGGAAACTTTTTTGATTAGAAAAATTAACAAATTTTATATTAATAAACGGGCATTCACTATTTTCACTTGTTTTTCTTACATTATCATTTCGATCACTTACATATCTCTTTTTTAAAAAAAAATCATAACTTTTATTATTCATTCTTACTAGACGAAAATTTTGGTTAATTCTTTTTGAACACCCTTTACCCCATAGAGATAGGGAATATAAAGAGATATTTTGGTTGCCACTGTAATTTTGAAAATGAACATTTAAATGTCCCTCAAAAGTAAGTAAATAAATCCGAAACATATAAAATGCCGTGAATCCCGCCACGGTCCAAGAAATTAGTGCGAGAATAGGCGAATATAACCAACTATCATTAAGAATTTCATCCTTTGACCAAAAACAAGCAAGCGGCGGAATACCGCAAAGAGAAAGTGTACCTAATAAAAAAGCGTTTTTTGTAATGGGTGTGTGTTTTGTTAAACCCCCCATAAGAGCCATATTTTGACTTTTATTTGGCGAGTAGCCAACAACAGTTTCCATTGAATGAATAACAGACCCAGAACCTAAAAATAATAAAGCTTTGGAATAAGCATGCGTAATTAAATGAAATAAAGCACTTCGATAAGACCCCATTCCGAGAGCTACCATCATATAACCCAATTGAGACATTGTAGAGTAAGCTAAACCCCTCTTAATGTCTTTTTGAGCAAGAGCTAAAGTAGCTCCTAGGAATACTGTAATTATGCCTATCGACCAGATGAAATTCATTATATAAGGTATAACTATAAAAAGAGGAAGAAGGCGAGCTACAAGAAAAATACCCGCTGCTACCATAGTGGCAGCATGGATAAGAGCCGAAATAGGTGTGGGTCCTTCCATAGCATCAGCTAACCATACGTGTAGAGGAAATTGTGCCGATTTAGCAACTGCTCCAGAAAATACTAGAACCGCACACAAAGTAGCAAATGTCAAATTTACTTCATTATTAGAAACCAAGTTATTGATTATTTCAAATAAATCGGTCAGTTCAAAACTACCTGTTATCCAATAAAAACCTAAAATTCCTAATAATAAACCAAAATCTCCTACACGATTGGTTACAAAAGCTTTTTGACAAGCATTTGCAGCGGAAGGTCGTGTGAACCAAAACCCAATTAAGAGATAGGAAGACATTCCAACCAATTCCCAAAAAATATAAATTTGTATAAAATTTGAACTGGTAACTAATCCCAACATTGAAGTACTGAAAAAACTCATAGAAACAAAAAACCTCAAGTAGCCTTGATCATGAGACATATAATTGTCACTATAAATAAGAACCAAAATTCCAACAGTAGTTATTAACATTAACATAATGGACGTAAGCGGATCGATTAAATAACCGAATTCTAAAGAAAAATCATTATCGAGGGCCCAAGACCATATATATTGATAGATGGAATTGCTATTTATTTGTTGAATCGACAAATTAATTGACAAAATCATGGCTATAGTTAACAATAAAATACTCGTAAAGGCACACATACGACGAATATTTTTTGTTGCTGTCGGGAAAAGAAGGAGCCCAGTTCCTATTAAGATAGGAACTGGAAGTTGAACCAAAGGTATGATCCACGTATATTGATATGTCGTTTCCATAAAAAAATTTTTAACTCTTTTATTAATATTAATTATTTAATTAAATTATTTAATTTTTATTTAATTATTTTTTAATTATTTATTAATTAGATTAAATTTATTAGTTTATTAATTAGTTCGAATTCACCAGCCATTATCTTGTTTGAAAAAAATGACTAAAATTAACAAATGGAAAATGAATATGAATCTATGTACTAACTTAACTATAATTATCTATAATTATAAGTTTTTTTTTTAGTTAGACTTATTAGGTTGCTTTCAGAATTTCTCATAAATACATCAGATATTGAAATCAAGAATTTATAATCGGTCAAACCCCCCGTAAAAAATAAATTAATTACTAGATCCACTTCCACTTTGACAATTCAAGTAAAATTCAGGATGTTTTTACAGGTTTTGAAGTTACTAAAAAAAAACGAAGTCTATTCGTTTTTTTAGTAAAATTTTATGTGATTTTATCATACCTTTCAACTTTTATTTTAATAGTCCAAACAAAATAAAATATAAAATATTATCGAGAAAAAAAAAAATACCTAATGAATTAGAAAATAACCTGTTTTTTTTTGAATAACTTAACTAATAAATGTCTTTCACATTCAGCTATATCAACGAGAAATCTCTTAATTTTAAGTTAAATGGCAGTTCCAAAAAAACGTACTTCTGCATCAAAAAAACGTGTTCGTAAAAATTTTTGGAAAAGGGAGGGGTATTGGGCGGCGTTAAAAGCGTTTTCCTTGGGTAAATCTCTTTCAACTGGGAATTCAAAAAGTTTTTTTTGTACAACAAAGAAATAGAACAAGTAAAAACGGTGGAAACATTCCAACCGTCCCGCTAAAAAATTGACTTATTTATATTTATAAAAAATAAAAAAAAAATTCCCGAGTTCCATTCCCTGTTGAATTAATCAATAGGGAATGGAACTCATTCCGCTCTTAACTTAAAACTTAGAATATGCCAAATCCTAAAAATTCGGATTACCCTATTCAAAATTAAAAATTAGAATTATTAATTATAATTATATTAAAAAAATTAATTGAACATTTTTTTTGTGGGGGGGGGTTGAATTTAGTAAATGTAAATAAAATACGTCAAAAAACTTGACTAACCAAAATGGGCGAGGGATAGGTTCGAACCCTTAATTCTAGTTTTGTTTATTGCAGAGTAATTCTAGTTTTAGAAGGATTCAACAATACACAATAAAACCCTAAACAGAAAAAAGGAACGTTGAAATCAAATAGATGTTTGAACTAATTTTTATTTAGCAATTTTAACCTTTCCATAAATTTAACCTAATTAAATTCTGAAATCTGGACGATTGGTTACTGATATAATATTATGAGTTGAAGCTAAGCCGCTATGGTGAAATTGGTAGACACGCTGCTCTTAGGAAGCAGTGCTAGAGCATCTCGGTTCGAATCCGAGTAGCGGCATTGCATCTCCAAAAAAGTAAATAGGTCCTATATTCAATTCCTGATTGCGATTTTAGAATTCAAGATTCTTATGATATTTTCAACATTAGAACGTATATTAACTCATATTTCTTTTTCAATCGTTTCAATTATAATTACAATTCAGTTAATAACCTTTTTAGTTGATGAAATCGTAAAACTCTATTATTCATCCGAAAAGGGCATGCTAATTACCTTTTTATCTATAACAGGATTATTAATTACTCGTTGGATTAATTCGAGACATTTTCCACTAAGTAATTTATATGAATCGTTAATTTTTCTTTCATGGAGTTTGTCCCTGATTCATATAGTTCCATATTTCAAAAAAACGAAAAATCTTTTAAGCACCATAATTGGGCCAAGTGCTGTTTTTACACAGGGCTTTGCTACTTCGGGTCTTTTAACTGCAATACACGAATCAACAATATTGTCCCCCGCTCTTCAATCCGAGTGGCTAATAATGCACGTAAGTATGATGATATTAGGATATGCAGCACTTTTATGTGGATCATTATTATCAGTATCGCTTCTAGCCATTACAGTTAGAAAAACAAGAACCGTTTTTTCTATGAGTAATAATTTTTTAAATTTTAATGACTCGTTAAAATTTGCCAAAACCGAATACATAAAAGAACGGGGTATTAGTTTACAAAATACTTCTGGTAAAAAAAACTTCTACAGGTCACAATTGCTTAAGCAATTGGATTATTGGAGTTATCGAGTTATCAGTCTAGGTTTTATCTTTTTAACCCTAGGAATTATTTCTGGAGCGGTATGGGCTAATGAAGCGTGGGACTCTTATTGGAGTTGGGATCCAAAAGAAACTTGGGCTTTTATTACTTGGATTGTATTTGCCATTTATTTACATATTCGAACAAAATGGAAGGGTATAAAGTCATCAATTGTGGCGTCTATTGGATTTCTTCTAATTTGGATATGCTATTTTGGGGTAAATCTTTTCGGACTAGGACTACACAGTTATGGCTCATTTACATTATTATCTAATTGATTATCTAATTGAATTATAAATTCTAAAAATATTTTTTAGAAATCCAAAGGTAAACAGCACGTATCGTTAAAGCCGACCCGAACCCGGTGAATCAAATATTTGATTCACCGGGTTCGGATCGGCTCAACTTAATTTATTTAGTTAATTTATTTTATTTAGTTAACGTACGAAATTTTAGTTAAGATAAGAAAAGAGAAGAAAAAAAGCCTTTTTTTTTTGTGATTGTAGAACTAAGCGATAAGTTAAAAAAAAAACTAGTTATTAAAAGAATTAGATAGAATAAGTTCCACTTTTTGAACTGATAGTGAAAGAACGAAATCAGGATACATACCAATACCTAGTACGGGTAAGAAAATACAGATTAAAAGAAATAACTCTCGGGGCCCAGAATCCAAAAAAGAGTAATTTGAAATACTAAATATCTTGTATCCATAGAACATTTGACGTAACATAGCTAATAAATAAATGGGAGTTAATATTATTCCAATTGCCATTACAAGAGTAATTATAAATTTTGTCATTAAAAGATATTTTGAACTAGTAATTAATCCAAAAAATACTATTAATTCGGCAAAAAAACCACTTAAACCTGGTAATGCAAGAGAGGCCATTGAAAAGCTATTAAACATCGTAAATAGCTTTGGCATTCGGATAGCTATTCCACCCATTTCATCAAGATAAACGAGACGTATGCGATCATAAGTTATTCCAGCCAAGAAAAAAAGTGCAGCACCAATAAATCCATGAGAAATTATTTGTAAAAGGACTCCGTTCAGTCCCATATCGGTGATAGAACCAATTCCTATAAGTATGAAACCCATATGCGATACAGAAGAATAGGCTATTCTTTTTTTTAAATTACGTTGACCAAGAGATGTTAAAGCTGCATAGATTATTTGTATTGCGCCTACTATCAGCAACCAAGGAGAGAATATAGAATGAGCATGAGGAAATAATTCCATATTCATGCGAACTAATCCATAAGCTCCCATTTTTAATAATATTCCGGCTAAAAGCATACAAGTACTATAATGGGCTTCTCCATGAGTATCCGGTAACCATGTATGTAGGGGTATCATTGGTAATTTGACTGCAAAAGCAATAAAAAATCCAATATATAATATAATTTCCAACGCCACAGGATAAGACCGATTGACCAATATTTCAAAATTTAATGCTGGTTCAGTAGAACTATATAAACCAATACCTAGAACGCCCATTAAAAGAAAAACGGAACCCCCCGCTGTATACAAAATAAACTTTGTAGCTGAGTACAGACGTTTTTTTCCTCCCCATATAAATACAAGTAAATACACGGGAATTAATTCTAACTCCCACATCAGAAAAAAAAGTAAAAGGTTCCGCGAAGAAAATAATCCTATTTGTCCACTGTACATTGCTAACATCAGAAAATGAAATAATTGAGAATCCCTAGTAATTGGCCATGCAGCTAAAGTAGCTAAAGTAGTGATGAATCCTGTCAGTAAAATGGGTCCTATAGATAGTCCATCTATTCCCAATCTCCAATGGAAATCCAAAAAATGGATCCACTTATAATCTTCGACTAATTGTATTAATGGATAATCCGATTGGAAATGATAAGAAAATGCATAAGTCGTTAGAAGCAGCTCTAAAATACATATGCATATAGTATACAAACGTATTACTCTATTTCCTCTATGCGGAAGAAAGAAAATTAAGGAACCCGCAATTATTGGCAAAACCACAATTATTGTTAAGCACGGAAAATGATTCGTGGTAAAGACAAGATAGACTTGGCTCAGAAAACTCTGTGCTCAAACTAGTTTGAGCACAGAGTTTTGTCGGTAAAAAAAAAAAAAGAAAATGAAATGGATTCAAGTAAAATTTTGTAAAACGGTTAATAAGCTAGACCCATGCTGCGAGTTGTTTCATGCCCTAAATAAACACGAACACTCAAGAAATCCGTTGGGCAGGCGGATTCACATCTCTTACAACCAACACAGTCCTCGGTCCTTGGGGCCGAAGCTATTTGGCCAGCTTTACAACCATCCCAGGGTATCATTTCTAATACATCCGTGGGACACGCTCGAACACATTGAGTACATCCTATACATGTATCATAAATCTTTACTGAATGTGACATTGAATCTATATATTGTTGAACGTCATAAAATTTCGGTCTAGTAAAAAAACTTATAAGTATAAAGGAATACTCTATTTCGATACCAGACGAATCAATAAGTCATAAGTAATCGAGATCAATCTACTTAAAAATAAAATTTTTTTAGTAACGAGGCCCAAAATACTTTGAGTTGTTATGTTTTTACAAGCAAGATCATATCTTACCCTTATTAACCCACTATATTTATATTTATGAGTATAAAAATTTCCATGTATGGGATTTATTTACTCAACAAATTTGATTGGTTAATACGAGTGGATTTTCTGTTACGATAAATTGATGAAACAATAGCTGGCCCAATAGCTGCTTCAGCGGCTGCAATAGCGATAACAAAAATAGAGAAAATGTCGCCTCTTAATTGACGATTATCTAAAATATTAGAAAATGTTATAAAATTGATATTCACTGAATTTAATATGAGTTCAAGACACATAAGGGCTCTAACCATATTTCGACTTGTGATTAATCCATAGGTACCAATAGCAAATAAATAGGCACTCAAAACAAGTATATCTTCGGGCATCATTAATCAACTCCTTACCTATTTGGTTTCATTTTAATCTCAAGACAAGTTGACTCAATTTGATCCCAACAAGTATGGAACAGACTAAGAGAATAGATTAGGAATAGATCGATCTAAAATAAAACATAAGTTTTTATATTTTTATATTGATATTGTATTTTCGATAAGAATTCCAATGTTTTAATATTACTGTTTCTTTTATTCTATTGTTTTTTATTTAAATTTTTAAAAATTTATTATTTATTTTTTATTGACGAGCTATAGCAATTGCACCTATTAAAGCCACTAAAAGAATTATCGAACTAAGTTCAAATGGAAGAAAAAAATCGGTTGATAAATGAATTCCAATTTGTTGGCTAGTACTTATCAAATCTTGCTCCAGAATCTGATTTGATTTTGTAGTCCAAAAGAGTCCATACCAAGAGGTGTCTAAAATAGTGGCAATTAGTGAAATAAAAAGACTTGTAGAAACTACTGAAGTAACTCGATCCCCGACGGTACCAAGACGAAAATCTTTGTAATATTCTGAATCATTCATGAACATCACAGCAAAAATGATTAAAACATTTATAGCCCCTACATAAATAAGGAGCTGCGCGGCGGCTACAAAATACGAGTTCGATAGAATATAGAACAAAGATATACAAAAAAGAACCAATCCTAATGAAAAAGCCGAATAAATTGGATTTGGAAGTAATATTAATGTCAAACTTCCTAATATAAGACCGAATCCCAGCAATGTTAAAAGAAAATCCTGTATTGGTCCAGGTAAATCCATTTTTTATAAAAAAAATCAAACTAGTTCATGCTTTTGTTGACTTGACCCGGCAAAAAGGAGTTATACTAAAAAACTAGAATTTTTAATAGACTAAGGGTTGGCTGGAGGTTTTGAGTATTGATCTAGATACAATTATCAGTATCGTACTTTTTCTATTCTTGAAAGTGGTAGAGTGAATTAAATTATAATTATATTTTATATTTATAAGTGTTATAAGTGAATTAAATTATATTTAATTATATTTATAAATAATTATATTTATATTAAATTTAAATATATTATTATATTAAATATATTAATTAAATTATTTAAATTATATATTTATAATTATTATAATATTATTATTTATTATATTTATTTTATTTTATATTTAAATTGAATTATATTTATATATTTATTATTTATATATTTATTTTATATATTTTATATATTTATTTATATTTATTTTATTATATTTTTATATTTTTTTATTATATTTTTATTTGAATTTAATTTTTTTAAATTAAAATCATTATTATTTTTTTTTTATTTTAATAGAAACGGATTTCAAATCAAAATGAAAACAGGATTCTTGTCACCCACCTTTTCTTTTGTAGTAATCCAGTAAAAACCCCATTTCTTTACATCCAATATTAGGCTTTTTTTTTAAGTTTTTTATTTTTAAATCAAGGGTTTTATATTTGTTATTTTGTATGAATTCGCCGAAATTGTTCGAATTGTGTAATCATCAATTATTGATACCGGCAACCGGCCTAGAGCCATTTGATTATAATTCAATTCGTGACGATCATAAGTAGAAAGCTCATACTCTTCAGTCATTGATAAACAATTGGTCGGACAATATTCAACGCAATTACCACAAAATATACAGATTCCAAAATCAATACTGTAATTAAGTAATCGTTTCTTTCTAATATCTGTTTCCAATTTCCAATCAATAACGGGTAGATCTATAGGACATACACGCATACATACTTCACAAGCAATGCATTTATCAAATTCAAAGTGAATTCGTCCTCGGAACCGTTCCGATGTGATCAATTTTTCGTAGGGGTATTGAATCGTTACAGGTAAACGATTCGTGTGGTACAGGGTAATCATGAACCCTTGACCAATGTACCTGGCAGCTCGTATTGTTTGATGCAAAGAATTCGAGACCTGAGTTAATATAGGGAACATATCGAAATACCTAGAAATAACATATCTTTTTATTTTTTTCTTTCTCTTAGTTTCAGACAGATTACAGATTAGGAACATATAATATTCTAATAGAACATATAATATTCTAATATAATATTATAGTTCTTTATATCTTTATAGTGAAAAAATCTTTATAGTGAAAAAAGCTGGAATGAAGTAGTTAATAATAAATTACCTAGAGAAATGGGTAAAAGAAATTTCCATCCAAGATTTAAGAGTTGGTCCATTCTCAGCCTCGGTAAAGTCCATCTTGTTACAATCGAACTAAATAAGAACAAATAAGTTTTAGCTAATGTAATAAAAATACCGATTAGTATTCCAAAGACTTGACCTCTTTTATTTATGTCAAAAAGCTCGGGAACTAATATGTATGGAATAGAAAAATTCCAACCCCCTAAGTAAAGAACTGTTACAAATAATGAAGAAATTAGTAGATTTAGATATGAAGCAACATAAAATAAACCAAATGTAATTCCCGAATATTCGGTTTGATAACCTGCTACTAATTCTTCTTCGGCTTCCGGTAAATCAAAAGGTAATCTTTCACACTCGGCTAGAGAAGAAATTAAAAAAATGATAAACCCTATAGGTTGACGCCACAAATTCCATCCCCAAAAACCATATTTTGCCTGGGCTTCAACTATATCAACTGTACTTGAACTATTAGATAATCATAGTCGACAATAACATCACTGTTTTGTCGCTATTACAAAACCGTACATGAGATTTTCAACTCATACGGCTCCTCATAGGTTAAAATGAATCTAAGGACCATTCGCCATTATTTGCTTGTAGAATTGATAGAGAATCAAACTCTTATCCTAGGGCCTAGAATTCGACCAACGACATTCTGTCTGCTAGATTTCAAAAAAAAAAAGTGCTTCTGAATTGATCTCATCTTTTATTTTAAAAATTTTCATTTTTCGTTGTTGATTAATGGTTTTATACTTAAATAAAAAAAATTTTAAGAATGATAAGAATATCATCTAAATATTTTATTTTAAATTATCATTTTTTATTATGAATACAAAGAAAGAATTAGACGTCCATAACAAAACAAAAATTCAATTTATTAAAAATTGAAAAGTAAAGAACTAGTTATGAATAAAAAACATATCTTTTGCAATTCTATTCTTTCTATTTTAATTTGTTTCTTATATTCTCCTTTCTCAAAAAGGGACAGTAACAAAAATAAAAGATTTCTTCGTTCTCGATAGTTATTTATTTAATTCGTGGATAGGAAGATACTCGGGATCGAAATCTTGGGGAGTACTTAGTGACATTTCTACGAACTTACCGCCCCAATTAGGATTTCCTTTCTATAACTAAATATCCTCATGGATACTTTATAAAATATCAATTACTAATCCTTTGTGTATCTTGGTCTTCCGAATCACCCACTTTTTATCTTTGATTCAGGTAATGGATCTACCGAAATAGATAATAAAAACCTCATTTAGTTTATTTTTTAAGTCCGCTTCAAGCTATGATAACTAATCAACTACGCTTGGGGTAAAAAGTATCGACTTTTTCTGTTTACTTTAGATTTAATTCTTGTACATAGAAAATGAGATTTTTTTTCATTAATAGCAAATTATTAAGCCATTTTTTTTTCACTCATATAACTATCTGATTTAGTTCATCAACCTTACGGATAAATGAAAAAACTCGTTTAACGGTCTTTCTAGAAAGACAACTTACTGGAAAGACAATAAATTAAAGCGTGTGTGTTTCGCCGAATCGCACGTAGAGATATTGATAATACACATAGAGTTAATGGTATTTCATAACTAATTGATTGGGCAGCAGCCCTTAATCCACCTAAAAAAGAATATTTATTATTTGATCCATAGCCCGCCATAAGAAGTCCAACCGGAGCAAGACTCGAAACAGAGATCCATAAAAAAACACCAATACTAAGATCAGATATAATAAAGCGATAGCTAAACGGAATTACTGAATAACTTAGTAAAATGGATATTACTGCTATGGACGGTCCTATACTGAATAAACGAGTATCTCCTCTAGATGGACGAAGATTCTCTTTTAAAAGCAGTTTTGTACCGTCTGCGAGAGCTTGAAGAAGTCCCCACGGCCCGGTGTATTCGGGTCCAATGCGTTGTTGTATCGCTGCAGATATTTCTCTTTCTAACCAAACAATTACTAGGACACCTAAGGTGATTCCTAATACAAGCGTCAAAATAGGGACAAGGATCCATATAATGCCATAAACTTCTTTTAAGTATCCAACTCTGGAAAAAGAATTGATAGCTTCTTCTAGTTCTGTTGTATTAATTATCATTTCAACGATCAACTTCTCCCATAATGATATCTATGCTGCCTAGTATCGTCATAATATCAGCCAATTTCATTCTTTTAACTAACTGAGGAAGAATTTGCAAATTGATAAACCCCGGTGGTCTAATTTTCCATCTCCAAGGAAAAACGCTCCGATCTCCTATCAGAAAGATTCCCAATTCTCCTTTTGGGGCTTCGAGTCTTACATAAAGTTCTTGTTTGGACAATTCAAAAGTTGGAGAAGGTTTTTTACTAATGAATCGATAGTCAAAATCAGTCCATTTAGGGTCTGTTATTCTATCAAAGCGTCGGGTTTCTAAATTCTCGTAGGGTCCCCCTGGAAGTCCTTCCACCGCTTGTTGTATAATTTTGATGGCTTCTTTCATTTCATTGATTCGTACTAAATACCTCGCTAATGAATCTCCCTCTTTTTGCCATTGAATTTCCCAATCGAACTCGTCGTAACACTCATAATGATCGATTCTACGAAGATCCCACTGAATTCCGGAAGCGCGTAGCATTGGCCCTGATAAACCCCAATTTATGGCTTCTTCTGTGTCAATAATACCTACGCCTTCAGTTCGTTCTAAAAAAATTGGATTCCGTGTAATAAGCTTTTGATATTCATCAATTCCGGTTAAAAAATAATCGCAAAAATCCAAACACTTGTCGATCCAGCCATAGGGTAGATCCGCAGCGACCCCTCCGATACGAAAATAATTATGCATCATGCGCATACCGGTAGCAGCTTCGAATAGGTCATATATCAATTCTCGTTCTCGAAAAATATAGAAGAAAGGAGTTTGTGCCCCAATATCTGCCATAAAAGGTCCAAGCCATAACAAATGTGAAGCGATGCGACTCAACTCCAACATAATAGCCCTGATATAGCTAGCCCTTTTAGGTACTTGAATATTTCCTAGCTGTTCGGGTCCATTTACGGTTATGGCTTCTGTGAACATAGTAGCTAAATAATCCCAACGTGTTACATAAGGTAAATATTGTATAATTGTTCTATTTTCTGCAATTTTCTCCATCCCTCTATGTAAATAACCCAATATTGGTTCACAGTCAATAACATCTTCACCGTCCAGAGTAACAATAAGTCGAAGAACACCATGCATTGAGGGATGGTGAGGCCCCATATTGACTATCATGAGGTTTTTTTTCATAGTTGGTGCAATCATAAGTTTGTTCCTGAATCATTCTTGCATATCGTGCTTAACTTAAAGTAAAAAGAAGTTGAAAACTAGGAAATTGTGCATCAAATTAACGCGTTTTTTTTTCTCGACTATCTAACCCACGAATTAATTCTTTATAGCGTTCTATATTTTTTTTTGACAAATAGTTCAGCAGGCGTTTACGTTTTCCCAAAATTTTTCGCAATCCTCTCTGAGATGACGAGTCTTTTTTGTGCAATTCCAAATGTGAAGTAAGTCTTCTTATTTTGTTAGTGAAGTTGACTACTTGAAATTCAACGGACCCCCTATTACCTTTGTTTTCTTTTTGAGAAATAACCGAAATTAATGATGGTTTTACCATAAACAAATTGAGTTCTCCTTTTTTACAGATATGGATTTTAACGAGTCACAATAATGCCGCACATTGTATATAGTATATACAATAATCGAATCCAAACTTGTTTATTACCTCCTAATTCTATTTTATTAATTCAAATCAACCAATCCGATTTTCAATTGGATTTTTTAGATTTAGGGATCGAAAAGGAGTAGTCCATTTTTGGATCGAAGAATTTAATTGAATTTCAATGTAAAAAAAAAGTTTGTTGAATCAGTTCAAGATCGATTTTTTACTTTCTTGTTGCCTACTAGACAATAAAACACGAGAGCTGTGTGTTTTGTTTATGTTATCTACTCTACTCTCTATTTATGTTATCCCCTCTACTCTCTATATATACTATATAATAGATAATAGAATTTTAATATTAAAATGGATTTTTTTATACTTAATCTAGGACCGAAGATATATAAAAAGTTTATTATTCACGCATTTTCAATTGGGAATAGAACTGTAGCCTTAACATATGAAAACGACTGCCGTTAGTGGTATTAAACCAATAACGATTCATACAAGCCAAATCTTCTAATCGATAATTAGGCCAAACAAATCCCTTACATTTCATTAATTGATTTTTCTCTGTATCAAGGTCGTTATTGTCGTTTGAAACTTGTTCGCTATTTTTCACATTCTTTCCATTACAAACTAGTATATTTTTTTCTACATCTTTATTCTTTGAATTTAAATAAATACAAATTCTAAAGGTTCTACAATGTCTAAGGGATAAAATATTTTCAGGAATGACCAAATCAAAATTTTTGTTTATATTTGCAGTTATTCTTTGATGTGGTGAAATAATTTCAGCCAAATGGGACTTAGAAACGTATCTTTGTTCTTGGTCTTTTTGATTAGTTTGGTGCTTACTCTTATGAATCAAGCAAATATTTATGATTTGATACATAATAAACTGTCCGTCTTTTTTTCCAGACAGACGAATGGGTTCTATAATTAGTGCTTTCTTATTCAGCAATTCTTTAAGAGTTAAATTTGGATCAATCAACATTATATTCAAATTCAGTTCTTTTTTTTGAATGGAGGATAAGGTAATCCTTTTTGGATCCATTAGTTTAAGCAGGAGACAATATACTTTTATATTACTAAGCATTTTTTGAGTCAAAGCATTATTCCCGCGCAATTGAAAAATAAAATAACGTTTCAGGAATAAATCGAGTTCTGCTTCTATCTTACTTTTGTATTGTTTGATGTTTTTCCCTTCTGATCTTGTAGAATCTTCTTCAATATCATTTTTTTGCGGGGTAAGAGATTCAGGGTCTTTTTGGTTTTGGGGTTCCTTTTCATCTTTATTTGTAGGTTTTTTTTTCGATAATAGTAAAACGTTGTCCTTTTCTTTGGTTTTTTTATTTTCACTCCTATTTTTTTCATTTATATTCAAATTTAAAAGAAGTAATTTGCTTGGTATACACCACGGTGTTTTTTTATATATCTTATAAAGGAAGATAAATTCGGAGAAGAACCAAAATTCAGGATTTCCTATGCCACCCTTTCTCCTTTCTGCATTCATTCCCATCCAATCGGAAAACCCTTTCTGGGAATTTGTTCGTTTGATTTCTGGAAGATTAAGAAAACTAAGAATTTTTTTTAAATTATTTCTATAAATTTGAGTATTTATGGACGTAAGCCAAGTTGCAATATCATCTTTTTCTCTAAGATCAAATTTGAGGATTTGACAATCGAAATATTTTTTATCAACATCCTTTTTCGTATATAAAATATCATCCCGACCATTTAAAAGAGCTCTGTTATTCAACATTTCAAAAAGTGTTTCTTTAGGCTTGTTCAAAGAAATCTCTTGGTTATTATTTCCTTGAAAGGCTGGTCTGTAAAAAAAAGATTCTTTTTCAGAATTTAAAAATTTATATGCTAAAAGATCATAATTAGAGAATTTTTCAAAATTCTCTTTATTTTTTTTATTATATAATGAATATATTAATAATTTTTTTTTTAAAGGAATTAATTGTAATTCGTCTTTTTCATCTGAATCCCATTTACTTGTATTTTCCTTTTGAATTATACGACGTTGATGAACTCGATTTCGACGTTTTTTTGGTATTAATCCAGATCGTTTGATCTCAGATAAATCGTATGGATAATGTCCTCTTAACCATTTTTTCCATTGAGTTATTTCATAACTCGGCATTTTTTTATGGTTTAATTGACAACGAACTATTAGAATTCCTTGTCTTGCAAAGGAAGCCTTTTTGACAAAAGGGCGGATTCCTTTATATTGGTAAACGAATTTATAAGGGTTTTTTATTTTAAGTTGTGATAATTTTAAAAATACATATGCTTGTGATATGTAGGATACATCATAAAAAATATATGAATTGGTTTTACTTTTATCAAGAGTACCTTTTTCAGGTGAAACAGATGGCATTGGGTTGTTCTTTTTTTGAGTAATTATTTCTTGTTTTCTTTTATTCTTGGAAATAGATTTACCAAAATTTTTTTTTGTTGCTTCAAGACAAAGTTCTGTAATCATTTTACATCTAACAATGATAGGTAAACAAATATTAATGACACATAAAAGAATATTTGTGTAGATTCTTTCAAACAAAAATTTAAAAAAAAGATAGAATTTGTCGATTAATTGTATATTTTTTCTTTGTATTATTTCTCTTTTTTGTAATTTTTTACTTCTACTAATACTAAGATTTTTTTTTTTTGGAGTTACTTTAATTTTAAATATTTCTTTTAACTTTAACCTTAAAAATAAAAATCGAATTATTTTTCCTTTGTACAATTTTTTTTTTTTTTCAAGTTCTTTAAAAATCGGTTTAAAAAAGCTAGGTCGTTTTCGAGGCGAACCAAAAGGAAATTCAGATTCCTTTCCCCAAATTGTTAAAAAACAAAAATCATCGTTTTCTTTTGTATTATTGATTATAGTTTTCTGAGAGGATCGTAATTTAGATTTGCGCCAAGGTTTCATACAGAAAGGAAATACGATTTTTATCTGAATACCATCTGTTAACCAATTTTTTGGAAATTCGGTTTCGGATAATGGAACACCATTATAGGTACATTTAACATACATCTCTCTATTCCATTCCTGTAAGTCTTCAAACCATTCAGGACGTTGAAATAGTAACATACGTCCAAGATTTTTTGCAAGTATGAATGAAGGTAATATAATATATTTTCTAAAAATAGATTGGGTTAGTAACATAGTACCTCGTACTACTTGTGCAAATGGAATGATATCCCAGGTCTCCGCTATCTCTATTCTCAACGTGTCATTTGTTTTCTCTTCTATATACTCTATATCTATATTTTTCAATTCTTTCCCTTCCACCCAATTTATAAAAAATCGTTGAATCAAGTAGGTAGCAAAAGAAGAAAAAGGTTTTTTTTCTATTCGGTCCAAAAAAAGAGCCGAAGATGCATTTGTTTGAAACAATTCCCAAATAACTATTTTGCGCCTTTGTGCTCGCATAGAACCTTTTATTACACATCGACGAAAGTCAGGTTGATGGGAATAGCGTGTCAAAGCGACGTCATTTGGTTCATCGGACGGATTAGTATCGGTCCCATTAGGACCGGTCATATTAGCATCAGTCTTCTCCTTCTTCGTAGTCAAGATTACTACCCGTTTGGCTTTTCTTGAACGAATATCAAAATCGAATGATACTTTTTCGTTATGTTCTCCTGATTGTTGTTCTAATTCGCTGATTAATTTGTATAACCATCGAGGAACTTTTTTTTGTATTTTAGGTACTTTCGTGATAATACTGGTTTTCTCATTATTGGTAGTTATATTACTATTGGTATTAGCAGTTAAAAAATAGTTTGAATTGGATTTTCCTTTCAAAATCAAAGAACGACCTGTCCTATTTAGATGTATGTAGTCCATCTCTGTAACAAACTTTTTGATGAAAATTAATGAATCAAAAATAGACTTTGAGAGGAATCCTTTCTCAAATATGCTTTTTTTATCTTCGAAGTCTTCGACATAAGTATCCTTCAGAAAGAGACGATGAATTTTATTGATACCAAAATTTTGTGTTAAATTTATTGTATTTACCTTTTCGTCGATTGTATTTACCTTTTCGTCGCTTGTATTTACCTTTTCGTCGATTGAAGCTGAGACCCTTTTTGCTCTACGATACGATCCGTTCAATAAGGGATCATGCATTTTTGAAAAGTGTTTTTTTGTCGAATCGTCGTTGTCATTATACAAATGAGGCTTTCTTTC